GTGGTTATTTTTTACAAAATGCGTTAGGTGTAATGATTTTTGCTGAGCCTAGATATGCAATGGCGGAATTAGAAGAAGGGGATATTTCGGCTCAATTAAATGGTTATGATGAATTAAAGAAACTGTGTCTAGAAATAAAAAAAGATCGTAATCCTAGCGTAATGGTTTGGATTGGTACTTGTACAACTGAAATAATCAAAATGGATTTAGAAGGTATGGCTCCTCGATTAGAGGCAGAGATCAATATTCCAATAGTTGTAGCAAGAGCAAATGGTCTTGACTATGCATTTACGCAAGGTGAGGATACGGTTTTAGCTGCAATGGTACAACGTTGTCCTTCTACTTCTATTTCTAGTTCTAATTCTAGTTCTAATTGTATTTCTAATGATTTAGTTTTATTTGGTTCTGTTCCTGGTCCTGTAGCTACTCAATTAGATTTAGAGTTAAAAAAACAAGGTATAAGTGTAAAAGGCTGGCTTCCTTCGCAAAGTTATAGTGAATTACCTGATCTAGGTGAAGGTGTTTATGTTTGTGGTGTAAATCCTTTTTTAAGTCGTACTGCAGCAACATTAATGAGAAAAAGAAAATGTGAGTTAATAAATGCTCCTTTTCCAATTGGTCCTGATGGTACACGAGCATGGATTGAGTGTATTTGTTCTGCTCTTGGTATAGAAGCGAAGGGTTTAAAAGAACGTGAAGAAAAATTTTGGAATAATATCGAAGATTATTGTAAACTTATTCGGGGGAAATCGATTTTCTTTATGGGAGATAATCTCTTAGAGGTTTCTTTAGCACGGTTTTTAATTGCATGTGGAATGATTGTGTATGAAATAGGTATTCCTTATTTAGATCGTCGTTTTCAATTTTCTGAGTTAAAATTATTAGAAGAAACATGTAATAAAAAGGGTGTTCCAATTCCTCGAATCGTAGAAAAACCAGATAATTATAATCAAATTCAACGAATTCGTGAATTACAGCCTGATTTAACAATAACAGGAATGGCACACGCGAATCCATTAGAAGCACGAGGTATGAATACGAAATGGTCTGTAGAATTTACATTTGCACAAATCCACGGTTTCCTGGGTGCAAGAAATATTTTAGAGCTAGTAACTCGTCCTCAGCGTAGAAATGCTTCATTAGCTTCGTCAGGAGCTTCGTCAGGTTCAGAAGATAATCTGGTTTTGAATTTATAAATATTAGTTATTCTTTAAATTTTGATAATTTATTTTGATAATTTAAAGAGTAAAGAATACACGTAAAGAATACACGCCCTGTAGGACTCGAACCTACGACATCAGGTTTTGGAGACCTACGTTCTACCAACTGAACTAAGGACGCTTATTTGTATTATAGTATGATATAATAAATTTAGGGAGTATAGCTCAGTTGGTAGAGCGTCTGCCTTACAAGCAGAATGTCAGCGGTTCGAGCCCGTTTACTCCCATAGGTTTAGGTTTATTTTTATATAGCAGGTATTGCATAATGGTAGTGCCCTTGCCTTCCAAGCAAGAGGCGGGAGTTCGATTCTCCCTACCTGCTTTTTTTTTCTATTTAAAAGTTTATTAGGAGTAAAGTTAATTTAGAAGGAGTTAAGTTTAGTTA